GTCGACGGATTTTCCTCTTACTATAAATTTCATTGGAGTCGATATTGACATGTAGAATGGGACTCTATCTTTATTCTCGTCCAATTAATCAATTCTTTTCTTTCAGATTTTGATGGAAAAAAAATTGATCAATGAAGATTCGATATCTTTTTTCAACTTAGAATTGATTCATTGGAGAGAGTATTTCAGTGCGAATACGTTTATCCTTTATGGAGTTTTGATAGAAGGATTCCTTTACTAACGCAACGCAGCCAACTCCATTTGTTAGAACAGCTTCCATTGAGTCTCTGCACCTATCCTATCTTTTTTATTATCGCTTGTTTGTTTTGATAAAACCGGATTTGGCTCAGGATTGCCCATTTTTAATTCCAGGGTTTCTCTGAATTTGAAAGTTATCACTCGGTAGGTTTCCATACCAAGGCTCAATCCAATTAAGTCCGTAGCGTCTACCAATTTCGCCATATCCCCCTTTTTACTTTGTAATGTAATTAGGATATCATTATCCTAACATTTTGCTTTTTCTTTCAGTTATATTATAATCGGACTATTGAATTCATCAATTCAATACACAATCAATATACAATATTGATCCATACATATATAGTATACTAAATACTATTAGTATTTTCTAGTATACTATATATGTATACTAAATACTATTAGTATTTTCTAATATATCTATATTATTTTCTAATATATATACTCCTTTTATGCCTAATAGTATAATTCTACGTAGATATATATATTTATATATCTTTGACATATATTTTTCTCAATTTATTTCGTTTTTAGCGTGCAATTTTGAATACTTTAACGGTCGATTCTTTTGATTTTGTCTTAGCTCTTATCTTTCCGAACAAAAATAACTAAAAGGAAATTTAATTACTAATTGAAATAAATTAGCAGAGTCGATTTAAAATTATAAATGTCTATAAATAGAAAATCAAAAATTGAAACTAATTTATATAAATTAGTTTGTGTCAATTATGTAATAAAAATGGAATCAAATTAATAGTTTATTTTAATAGGAATAAAATCTTTTATTACTAAAAGAAATAGAATTTGATTAGTAAATATAGAAAAAAAAAAATAAAAAAAAATCGTACTAGTTAATTAAGATATTGATTATTGATAATCATATATTTGATAAGATCAATAGATCAAATTCTATATTGATATATTAATTGTTATGTGAAGAGTTAAGAATGACGAGTTAATAGCTAAGATTCCTGTAGTTTACTAAATTCCTATGTGTGTACAATTTATATTATATTATGTGAGCCCTCTTAGCTCAGAGGTTAGAGCATCGCATTTGTAATGCGATGGTCATCGGTTCGACTCCGATAGCGGGCTTTTCTCCATCTGTTTGATTTTTCTTTTTTCCATAGTTGAAAATGTGAAATCAAAGAAATTTAATTTAAAAGGCTTCTTCTCCTTTTCCCAAATGGCACCCTTCTATTTTCTCCTAAGAACTTCAAAAAAAATTGGAGGAGTTTTATCTATGTAGACTAAATCAATCAAGAAAAGAACCTTTACTTTCTTTGATGTTTATATTCTTATTATATTAATATAATAAGAATATTTTTTAAGAGTTTTTAGTATTTACTAGTTTTAAATTAATTAAGTTTTATATTATATAAAATATTCTATTTAATATTAATACGATAAATTAGATATATTATATAATATATTAAGGCCGGGATATTGATACAATTCATCTAATTATTCTTTCGAATTATTCTTTGTAGTACAATATTTCAATAAATTTTTTATTGAATTTAAAATTTATATTGTATTTTTAATTTTTCTATTTATCCTTTAGTTTAATTTCATATTTCATTTAGATTAATGCAACTTCATAAGGAGTCTTTATGTCGCGTTACAGAGGGCCTCGTTTCAAAAAAATACGTCGTCTGGGGGCTTTACCGGGACTAACTACTAAAAAGCCTAGAGCTGGAAACGATTTTAGAAACCAATTACGCCCCGGTAAAAAATCTCAATATCGTATTCGTTTAGAAGAAAAACAAAAATTACGTTTTCATTATGGTCTTACAGAACAACAATTACTTAAATACATTCATATCGCCGGAAAAGCAAAAGGGTCAACAGGTCAAGTTTTACTACAATTGCTTGAAATGCGATTGGATAACATCCTTTTTCGATTAGGTCTAACTTCGACTATTCCTCAAGCCCGCCAATTGGTTAACCATAGACATATTTTAGTTAATGGTGGTATAGTAGATATACCAAGTTATCGCTGCAAACCCCGCGATATTATTACAGTGAGAGATGAACAAAAATCTAAGTCTCTGGTTCAAAATTATCTTGATTCATCCTCCCGTGAGGAATTGCCAAAACATTTGACCCTTCACCCATTCAAATATAAAGGATCAGTCAATGAAATACTAGATAGTAAATGGGTCGGTTTGAAAATAAATGAATTGTTAGTTGTAGAATATTATTCTCGTCAGACTTAAACCTAACTAAAATAATAAGGATTTGGACAATTTTATCCTCCCATATAAAGAGTTTCGAAGTAAGGGATTTTATCCGAGGATTTTTTCCCATTCATCTATCATAGACATAGATTGATAGTGAGTTTTTAATTCCTTGTCCATTTTTTTCTAAAATTTTCCATATTACAGAAATTGGGATTAGGAATAGCGAAACCATATCAAAGAAAGCCCTAACTGTTGGAATACTGGTGTCCTTTGTTTGAGATATTGCGGTCAATAACATTAACGTTGGTGAATTAGGGGACGGGGGCGGAAAGAGAGGGATTCGAACCCTCGGTAAACAAAAGCCTACATAGCAGTTCCAATGCTACGCCTTGAACCACTCGGCCATCTCTCCTACATAATGAGATAATGATAAAATTGATAATAAATCGAGTGAATAATTTGGGTTTTTGGATAAATGCGTACACTCTATTTTAACTAAAAAAAATAGAAAAAAAAACTTTGACAAATCTTAGTCGAGGCTGGGGAAATGAGATAATTTTGTGAGACAAACTGTTAAAAACAATAAAAAAATGTATCTATTCATGTTTACGAAAACGGTACTTCCAATTTTATTTTGGAATTTTTATACCGGATTAAATCAATTAATTGGAACAACTCCACGGATTGATCATTTTTTTTAGACTATCTTTAACGGCTCCCTTTAGATAATCGTTTTATTTAGTTTAGACCATTATTTTCATAAATATTCGAAAATTACTTTAAAATTTTAGATCTTTGAACAAGAACCACTTATCCTAACTTCTTATCCCATAAATTTATTCCAACTTCATGCTTCATGAAAGGCCCCCAGAATTTTTATATTTGATTTTATAGCGTATTACTACCCGTTATATACACCACACAAAATGAATGGTTAGTCTATTTTCATCCATCATAGAGCGATTATTCAACTCTTTTTCCTCTTTGGATCAAAATTTACTCAAAACTTCTTGAATTTTCCTACAGCTTCGAATAAATTCGTTGAGTCTTGAATTTTTATGAAATCTGAATATTTTCCGATATTCTTAATACAACTATATTTACATTTGGATGAAATCTAATCATCTTCAACTATTTATTAGTTTTTATTGATTCCTTGCAAAAAAAGAAACAATTTGAGTAGAAGTTTAATTTTAATGAGTCTGTTTTTATGTTATTTCGTACTGTCAAACTCCCTTGGTTGTGGGATTATTTTCTCACGAAGGTGATTAAAAGAAATTATAGCATGAATTTCTGCCTATGTCTAGATCTCGAATAACTGGAAATTTTATTGATAAGACCTTTTCGATTGTAGCCAATATCTTATTACGAATAATTCCGACAACTTCGGGGGAGAAAGAGGCATTTGCTTATTACAGAGATGGTGCGATTTGATTATTTTTTATTTAGTTTTTTTATACTTTATCTTTAATTTTTATAATTTATTAATTAATTTTTATAATTTATTAATTTTTATAATTTAATTTATTTATATTTTTAAACGTTCTTAGGAGAAAGTTGCATGATAATTATCTTATTCGGGATATAAAGAATAAAAATTATTTGAAATAAATCTACGCTTGTTGAAGGTGAAGTTTGTAAATAAAACAAGCCCTTCTGTCGTGTATCCACGATTAATGCAACCTCAAATGCTTCAATTGTTGATTATAGAGTATTGAGCGAAAGGTTATACCTATGGTTGTGTTAGGTCAAACCTACTCCACTAGTACTAATAAGAGGCATAGAGGAAGAGGCACTACTCTTCGGAATCAACAACAGGAAAACTTTGTTATAAATTATTCTTTTTCCTTATGAGGATCAGGACTAGCAAGAATGGTTGGGACAACAAACACCCATCTCGTTCGTGTTTTGGATACCCGTATAACCATCGAAAACTGTTGAAGTGACTAATTCCTGAAAATTAAGCGGCATTTAAGACAAAAAAATTGCTGGAGTCACCCCTTTTTTATCTAGTATCAACAGACTTGATGTTAAGGAAAGATCTTTTACAAGAAGGTTGGTTAGAGATTTCTTGTAAAAACACCAGCCCCACTAAGTTTATAATGAGAATATTTCAATCTTTTTTTTCCATGTATTAGTCTCATTATGTACATAAAGGAGGAGCCGTATGAGATGAAAATCTCATGTACGGTTCTGAAACGGAGATTTTTTGAATCGAACGACGACCGTAACGGATGTCGGCTCAATCCGAAGGAAATTATGCGGAAGCTTTACAGAATTATTATGAAGCTATGCGACTAGAAATTGATCCCTATGATCGAAGTTATATACTCTATAACATAGGCCTTATCCACACAAGAAACGGAGAACATACAAAAGCTTTGGAATATTATTTTCGTGCACTAGAGCGAAACCCATTCTTACCACAAGCCTTTAATAATATGGCTGTGATCTGTCATTACGTGCGACTATCTCCACTATAGAAATAAAACGGGAAAAAGAGCAAATTTATTAATAAATACTAGAAAAAAAAAATAGGCTTTCTACATATGTATCGTC